ATATACCATATAAATACCATATCATATATTAAACATATATTAAAGAATTAGAGAAATCTAATACTAATAGAATAATAGAATATTACTAAGAATATAATACTACTAATATATCTAAATATCTAAGAAATAATATATAGATATAGATAAACTAAAGCAAGTCAAGTTTTTTTAAGCTTTCGCAAAACGATCACAATTGATAGAAGTAGATTTTTCAGTAAAGTATTATTCCTATTCCTAGCTCTAAAGCCCACTCCTTCCCCATACTACAAGTGAAAGAGAAAATGTAAACACTACCATTAAAGCAGCCCAAGCGAAACTTACTATATCCATGCGAATGATGCCCCCTATCCCTATCTCTATGAAATGAAGGAATGATTCCATTATTGATTCATAATCATAGTGGAATCAATGGTGCAGAGTCAAAACAGGATTCTTACTTACGGCTTTTTATGAAACAATTTCATGAATCCACTCATAAAAAGTTCATAGATTTCTTATTCTATAAAATTCTATTGAAATAGCAAAGAATTGAAAAAAAAATAGAATAAGAAAAAAGAAAAGATACAAATAAAAAGAAGAGCCAGTCAACCATTCTGATTCAATTTATGAACAGTACTCAGAATCTCTAGTGAGTCTGAATACAAAGTATCTTCAGTTCTTTGCCACAATTCTTAAATGAATTTACCATCAGCCTATCCAATCTAATTTCATCGCAAACAGAGTTACCTCAATATTAAGAAAAGTGTAAAATAATTAGGGAGTCTTTATAGTCTTTTTTAGAATCTTTTATTAAACCTTAGTAGCCAAAAAGGAGTGTCTCTTAGGAACCTTTGGTTTGGATACCAAGATTTCCGACTTCTTACTTTCATAGTTCTCCAGAATGAATTCTCGCTATTTCTTTTATTTGATTCAATTCAGAATAGCCCAAACCAATCTTTCATAAGATTGGATTGCTTCAGATTTATTGGTACTTTTTTGAGCCACACTCAGAATCCAGATTTTGAGAAAAAAGATGACAGTCTTTTATAGGACCTATGGTTCTCAAAATCAAGTATCGACAGACCCTAGCCCTTGCCTATGCTTTTGCGGGGCAAGAATTCGTCAAGTTCGATCAACAGGATTAAGAAATTCCAAGTCTTTTTTTGTTGATCAGGCGACACCCAGATTCGAACCGGGGATAAAGGATTTGCAGTCCCCCGCCTTACCACTTGGCCATGCCGCCAAATTACATCCAAAACAGATAAAGAAATAAAGAAGAAAGAAATTCGATAATAAATTCTATGTAAAGTATATAAATTATATAAGATTCTATTCTAAATTATATAATATTATATAATAGAAATTCTATAGAAACTATATATTATATATATTCTTATATTCTATTAATTCTATTATTCTATTAATTAGATTATTATATTAAGAATATGAAATTCTAGAATTCTATATTCTTAATATTCTTAGACTTATATATTCTTTAGATATTCTATTTTATTCTCTTTCTATTCCTCTCCTCATTTTGGTTTTGATTTGAATTTTTTACTTTCTTAATTTCTTTTCTTTTTGGATCTTAAATCCCATTGTACTTTTATCCTTTTCCAAAAAAAAATTCCTCTTTTTTATTGGATCCAATTTAGATTCTTTTCTTCTATTGATTTTATCTCAAAATACGCGTCGCTTAAAAACTTACCTTCTCTTTTCACTTTTCTATAGATTCAAATAGATCTATAGAAAAGTGAAAAGATTCCCGGCCCTGTCACAGACTGTAAAATGCAGGTCAATTTCGAATAAATTACTCTTTACTCCATTAACTATTTAATATTGAATTCTTACTCTTACTTACTTTTCTTACTTTGAATTAGTGAACAGCTCTTAATTTTGTATCTCCTTATCTTAATGGATGCAAAATCCAATTGATTTCCGACTAATCATTATCAATTACATGATCAATTCTAATTATCTAATTATAAGAAATATATGTGTATATGTAAACCCCATAAAAGTGTAAACTCTAGAACAGAAATTGTTATACGTGGATACCAAGCCGGGTCTATTTCTTATGCACATATCCCTATATAGGATCATTGTGCTTGAATATTTCATTGAATATGAATAGAAGATAGACATTATAATAGAGTACGACCTAACCTAGGTTGCACCAAGTTCAATTCTTCTATTCTTATAAAAGATGTGATATACGGATAGCTAGATCGTCATGTACTTCCTAAAGATTACTACTATGACTATATACGTACACAATTCCATTGTATTTTATAAAATTTACTACCAAAAAAAGATTTGTGAATTCCTTTTTGAACATTCTAATTGCGTGTGCTAAAAAAAAAGGGAAACTCTATGCTGTTCCTGATTCTTCTGTTTTTATCTCATTCATAGAGAGCAGATTAAATCCTAAACTCATTGATTTTTTCTTTTTTTGTACGCTGATCATAATATCATTAATATCATAATAAAAGAATTAGGTATTAGGTCTAAATTGGATCAATTTTTATATCCGATAAAAGACTCCATCAGCCTAAGTGACATAATTTTTCCCAGGAATGCTTTATTAATTTCCATTTCTTTCTATTTGTACCTGTCTCAAGATCAAATTCGAACTTGCATCGAAAATGCCCTTCATTTCTCTGTCTTGCTTTCGTTCATACGATATATATGGATGGAGTTGACTAAAATTTTATGTGATTCAGTAAACAGAATATCCATTCCATCATTGCTAGATCAATTGGTAGGTTTCGATGAATAGTGAGCCAAAAGCCGATAATGGGATTTTTTCAATAAAGAGGAAACTTCAGATTAAGATGCTCCAGAATGGAAATGAGGGAATGTCCACAATACCTGGATTTAGTCAGATACAATTTGAGGGATTTTGTAGGTTCATTAATCAGGGCTTGACGGAAGAATTTCATAAGTTTCAAAAAATTGAAGATAGAGATCAAGAAATTGAATTTCAATTATTTGTGGAAACATATAAATTGGTAGAGCCCTTGATAACAGAAAGAGATGCTGTGTATGAATCACTCACATATTCTTCTGAATTATATGTACCCGCGGTCTTAATTTGGAAAACCGGTAGAAATATGCAAGAACAAACCGTTTTTATTGGAAACATACCTATAATGAATTCTTTTGGAACCTCTATAGTAAATGGAATATACCGAATTGTGATCAACCAAATATTGCAAAGTCCCGGTATTTACTATCGTTCAGAATTGGAACATAACGGAGTTTCTGTCTATACCAGTACTATAATATCGGATTGGGGGGGAAGGTCGGAATTAGAAATTGATAGAAAAGCAAGGATATGGGCCCGTGTAAGTAGAAAACAAAAAATATCTATTCTAGTTCTATCATCAGCTATGGGTTCGAATATAAGAGAAATTTTAGATAATGTTTGTTACCCTGAGATTTTCTTGTCTTTCCCGAATGATAAAGAGAAAAAAAAGATTGGGTCAAAAGAAAATGCTATTTTGGAGTTTTATCAACAATTTGCCTGTGTAGGGGGGGATCCAGTATTTTCTGAGTCCTTATGCAAGGAATTACAAAAGAAATTTTTTCAACAAAGATGTGAGTTAGGAAAGATTGGTCGACGAAATATGAACCGGAGACTTAATCTTGATATACCCCAAAACAATACATTTTTGTTACCACGAGATTTATTGGCTGCTGTGGATCATTTGATTGGAATTAAATTGGGAATGGGTACACTTGACGATATGAGTCACTTGAAAAATAAACGTATTCGTTCTGTAGCAGATCTATTACAGGATCAATTCGGATTGGCTCTTGTTCGTTTAGAAAATACGGTTCGAGGAACTATATGTGGAGCAATCAGGCATAAATTGATACCGACTCCTCAAAATTTGGTAACTTCAACTTCATTAACAACTACTTATGAATCGTTTTTTGGCCTACACCCTTTATCTCAAGTTTTGGATCGAACTAATCCGTTGACACAAATTGTTCATGGGCGAAAATGGAGTTATTTAGGTCCTGGAGGATTGACGGGGCGAACTGCTAGTTTTCGAATACGAGATATCCACCCGAGTCACTATGGACGTATTTGTCCAATTGACACGTCCGAAGGAATCAATGTTGGACTTATGGGATCATTAGCTATTCATGTGAAGGTTGGTTATTGGGGATCTATAGAGAGTCCATTTTATGGATTATCTGAGAGATCAAAAGAGGCACAGATGGTTTATTTATCACCAAACAGAGATGAATATTATATGGTAGCAGCAGGAAATTCTTTGGCCTTGAATCGGAATATTCAAGAACAACAGGTTGTTCCAGCTCGATATCGTCAAGAATTCCTGACTATTGCATGGGAAGAGATTCATCTTAGAAGCATTTTTCCCTTCCAATATTTTTCTATTGGAGCTTCCCTCATTCCTTTTATTGAGCATAATGATGCGAATCGAGCTTTAATGAGTTCTAATATGCAGCGCCAAGCAGTTCCCCTTTCTCGGTCCGAGAAGTGCATTGTTGGAACTGGTTTGGAAGGACAAACGGCTCTAGATTCGGGGGTTTCAGTTATAGCCGAACGCAAGGGAAAAATCATTTATACTGATACTCAAAAGATCATTTTCTCAAGTAATGGGGATACTCTAAGCATTCCATTGGTTATATATCAACGTTCCAACAAAAATACTTGTATGAATCAAAAAACTCAGGTTCAGCGGGGTAAATACATTAAAAAGGGACAAATTCTAGCGGGCGGTGCGGCTACAGCTGGTGGGGAACTCGCTTTAGGAAAAAATGTATTAGTAGCTTATATGCCATGGGAAGGTTACAATTTTGAAGACGCAGTACTAATTAGTGAACGTCTGGTTTATAAAGATATTTATACTTCTTTTCACATCCGGAAATATGAAATTCAGACTCATGTAACAAGCCAAGGTCCTGAAAGAATCACTAAGGAGATCCCGCATTTAGAGGCTCGTTTACTCCGAAATTTAGACAGAAATGGAATTGTGATGCTGGGATCTTGGATAGAAACAGGTGATATCTTAGTAGGTAAATTAACACCTCAGACAGCGAGCGAATCCTCATATGCCCCGGAGGATAGATTATTACGAGCTATACTTGGCATTCAGGTATCCACTTCAAAAGAAACTTCTCTAAGACTACCTATAGGGGGAAGGGGTCGAGTTATTGATGTAAGATGGATCCATAGAAGAGGGGTTTCCAATTCTAATCCAGAAAGGATTCGTGTATATATTTCACAGAAACGTGAAATCAAAGTAGGTGATAAAGTAGCTGGAAGGCATGGGAATAAGGGTATAATTTCTAAGATTTTGTCTAGACAAGATATGCCCTATTTGCAAGATGGAACGCCCGTTGATATGGTATTCAACCCATTAGGAGTCCCCTCACGAATGAATGTGGGACAGATATTTGAATGTTCACTCGGGTTAGCGGGGGATCTGCTAAAGAAACATTATAGAATAGGACCTTTTGATGAGAGATATGAGCAAGAGGCCTCAAGAAAACTAGTGTTTTCCGAATTATATGAAGCCAGTAAAAAAACAAAAAATCCATGGGTATTTGAACCCGAATATCCGGGAAAAAGCAGAATATTTGATGGAAGAACAGGAGATCTTTTTGAACAACCTGTTCTAATAGGAAAGTCCTATATCCTAAAATTAATCCATCAAGTTGATGATAAAATCCATGGACGTTCCAGTGGGCATTACGCACTTGTTACACAACAACCCCTTAGAGGGAGGGCCAAACAAGGGGGACAAAGAGTAGGGGAAATGGAAGTTTGGGCTCTAGAGGGATTTGGTGTTGCTCATATCTTACAAGAGATGCTTACTTACAAATCTGATCATATTAGAGCTCGTCAAGAAGTGCTTGGTGCTACAATTATTGGGGCAACAGTACCTAACCCAGAGGGTGCTCCAGAATCTTTTCGATTGCTCGTTCGAGAACTACGATCTTTGTCCCTGGAACTGAATCATTTCCTTGTATCTGAAAAGAACTTCCAGATGGATAGGAAGGAAGCTTGATCTCAATGAATCAGAATTTCTATTCTATGATTGACCAGTATAAACATCAACAACTTCGAATTGGACCAGTTTCCCCTCAACAAATCAGGGCTTGGGCAAAAAAGATTCTACCCAATGGAGAGATAGTTGGAGAGGTGACAAAACCCTATACTTTTCATTATAAAACTAATAAACCGGAAAAAGATGGATTGTTTTGTGAAAGAATTTCTGGACCCATAAAAAGTGGGATTTGTGCTTGTGGAAATTACCGAGGAATTGGGACTGAAAAAGAAGACCCGAAATTTTGTGAAGAATGCGGGGTGGAATTTATTGATTCTCGGATACGAAGGTACCAAATGGGATACATCAAACTGACATGTCCAGTGACTCATGTGTGGTATTTGAAACGTCTTCCTAGTTATATTGCGAATCTTTTAGATAAGCCCCTTAGGGAATTAGAGGGCCTAGTATATTGCGATGTGTGATTTGATCGAAATTTTCATTTGACAGATTTGGACTGATAAACTGTCATCCCATTTAATCTGATTGGGATGCCCCTGGCTCTGACATGTATCTTGGGAGGAGGAACATGAAGCTCAGAATTATGGGTGCATTCAAGATTTCAAAATGGAAGAATAAGGGGAATTGATCTATGGTCGATTCCGTAACAGATAATATAGGAATAGTTAGTTATACCTCGTGAAAAAAGACTTTTTGTGGAATTATACATTACATTTCTTTAAAAAAGAAATTATGTTCAGGCAAGCGCAAGCAAATATGGTTACGGGAGCTTATCTATCGCATATATGCTTCAAGGGATAATAACCATCGAGGTGAGTAGAGACCTAAAAAAGATCCAATGGAACAATACAATATATAGACAAAGAAATCCTTTAAGAGTCCCAAAATATTCCTTTCAGGAGATTCATCATTTGAGGGGAAGCAGACTACTCAAGAATTTCACATTTCCTTTTTTTCGTTTTTTTTTTTTCGTAAACATAAAAGAAAGTCTAAAAGGTTAGAGTGAAAATAAAAAATTAAATAAGATAAGAATGAGGCTGGTCCTTACTGGGAACTTGAGTAAAGAGTAGCTTTTTGTAGGGTTTTTTCGAACAAAGTTTAAAAAGAAGAAGAACCCCTTTCTTTATTTGGTATAACTACTTGAGCCGGATGAGAGGAAACCTTCACGTCCGATTGTGAGGGGGGGAATCCAATACTATAGGAACCTATCTCAATTTTTCTTTTGCTAGGTCCATAGCTAAAAAACCTACTTTTTTACGATTACGAGGTTCATTCGAATATGAAATCCAATCCTGGCAATATAGCATCCCACTCTTTTTTACTACTCAAGGTTTCGAGACATTTCGAAACCGAGAAATCTCTACGGGGGCAGGTGCTATCAGAGAACAATTAGCCGATTCGGATTTGCGAATTATTACAGATAATTCTTTGGTAGAATGGAAGGAATTAGGAGATGAAGAGTCCGCAGGAAATG